AATAGGATGGCTGAAGATTAGGCGATAAACTGTAAATTTATTTATGAGGGCACCTCTCCTGTTAGGCTTGATAGTTTAATTAAGACACTAGATTGCAAATCTGGGGATATATTGTGTGTATTCAGGCTTAAGATTTAAAAGGGTTTCACTTTTTTTTATGCCTTTGAAGGGCGTTAGTTTAAATAACTTAAAATCTTAAAAGAACAGGAAAAAAGAAGGGACAAGAAGCCCAAAAATATTAAAAAAGATAAAGACAGGGACTAGGTAAGAAGCGAAAAATCGGTCTGAAAAGGGGGATAATAATTTTGTTTTTGTTGTTATTATAAGAAGGGGAAGAGCCGCAATTCGTAAGTAGTAATAGAGAGTGATTAAAGCGGAAAAAATTAAAATCAAAAGGGGGAGAAATATATGGTTTAAAACTATTGCTTCAATAACAACTCATTTTGGGATAAAGCCTGAGAAGGGCGGTAGTCCTCCTAAGGAGAGGAGAGCGAATGACCTTGTAAAAGATTTCGTTAGTGAGGTTGAGGGGTTAGTAAAAAGTTGGGAGAAGTGGAAATATTGCTGGAGATTAAAAAAAATAACAATTGACGAGGAGATGACTGAATAAAAGAAAAAGTAAATAAGTCAAGAATAGTCTCTTAAAAGTATAGCAACTAATATTCAGCTTAGGTGGTTAATAGAAGAAAAAGCTAAAATTTTACGTAGGGAAGTTTGGTTTAGTCCTCCTAAGGATCCGATTAGTGCAGATAGAATCGAAGAGGTAATCATAAGTTCCGGTGTGTGTGCGTGGTTAATTAAATGAGAGATTAAGAAAATGGGCGCAATCTTTTGAATAGTCATAAGAAAAATGCACTGGATCCAGTTTAATCCTTCTATGATGGACGGAAATCAGGAATGGAAGGGGGCTGCACCTAGCTTTAGTAAAAGGGCTATCAAGAGCATAGCAGAAAATAGGTCTACGTTTATCATTAACGGGGCTGAAAGGATAATAAGGGCCGAACCTAAAGCTTGGACTAAGAAATACTTTAAGGCGGCTTCAGAGGGGTATTGGTTATTTTTACTTGTAATAAGGGGAATAAAAGATATAAGATTCAATTCAAGACCTATCCAGGCAGAAAACCAGGATGGGGAGGAAATAGCTATAGCGGCTCCTGTGAGTAAAAGGGTTAAAAAAAGAAGGTGTTGAGAAGAAAATATCATTAAAAAGAGTGAGGTCTGGCTCACATTAACGGGGTATGAACCCGCTAGCTTAAATTAGCTTATCTTTTGATTAAACAAAAGCGTCTATACGCTGGTGTAAAGGGCACGAAGATTTTTGGTGTCTTAAGGAATGGTGTGATTCCATTGTGTGTAATATGAGTAGTTAAGCTACATTAGTTGTCCTATCAAGACAAACCTTTAATCAGGCATCATATTTATCCAAACCCGGTTAAAAAAAAAGCCTTAAATAAATAAAAAATTAAAGAGCTATTAAATTAAGAAGAAAAAAAAAATTAAAAGGATGGAGGGGGGGAGTGATAGTGTATAAAAATTTACTTTTTAATAAAGCAGCTGCAGGTGAGGTCAGAGGAGAGTGGAAACTAGAAAAGTATTGGAGACTATATATATCAAGAATTGTGGGTAATTTAAAGATATAAATTATTATTACAGAATAGGAGCTTTTTATATCACCTAAGAACAATTATAATATCATTAATTCATTATATCATGATAAATAACACTGTCTGTCTTTGGAGCTCCCGGGGCTAGCGGAAAAGACAACGTGTTATTTATCATAACGAAAATAGGGCTGTGGAGAGATAAAATATAGAAGTGAAATGACGGTGGCGGGGGAGTGGATAGATTTAGTCGAAGTTTGTAATGGTTAGTAGATAGATGAACAAGTTATTTTATATAAATACTGGGTTGTTAGGTAAGGGAAGGCCTCGATAGAATGTTGAGGTTTCTTTTATGATCTTTAAATGTATATATAATCTGGAAGATTAGAGTTCCTGTATGGCCATTGGAAAGAGGTAACTAATGGGTTTATAAATGTAAGGTTTATAAAAATTTTTGATTAATTTTAAAAATTATGCGTAAAGTTCTTAATTTAATGGTATAGTTAATGAAAATTTTTTTAATATTTATATATAAGTTTATGGGGCATGAGACTCATAAGTTTGACTCTTGCTTTGTTTTTTGTTATTAGGTTTATAAAATATATGCAAATTTTGGTCTGAAAAGCTCTATTGGATAATTTAATATTTGGAGGCAAATAACCAGGAAAGTGTATTTATGATAGCTTGAGCGGCAGTATTAAGGTTTTGAATGGTTAGCGAGAGCTAGAGCAAGTAAAATAATAAGGCCTGGTTAAACTTTGTGCCAGCAGCCGCGGTTAGACTTACAGGCCAAATAAAAATGGGTTAGCAGATAGTTAATGGGGAATGTACTCTTATTGTATTTTACTATGTTGAAAGGTGAAATTTATAGATAATTGGTACGTAAAAAAATGTAAGCGTATATTGATAATGAGGCTATTAAAATATAGAGATAGACCAGGATTAGATACCCTGTTATACTATAGTTAAAAAATTTGGTTACAGCTAGAGTAGTAAGAATAAATTAGTTTAAAATTCAAAGAGTTTGGCGGCATTCTAGTCCGGTTAGAGGAACCTGTTCTGTAAACGATAGTCCTCGTAAAATCTTTCTTGCTTTTGTTAAGTTAGTATACCTTCATTATTAGATAATTTTCTGACATAAATTATTGTAATTGATTAAAATCAAGGATATTAGATCGCGGTGCTGCTGATAAGCAAGTATTAATGGGTTACAATGAGATTGAGTTAAACGGATCTATCAATGAAAAAGATAGTAAAGGCGGATTTAATTGTAATGTAGGTTTAATAAGCTTGCTTGAGATAGGCTCTAGAGTGTGTACATATTGCCCGTCGCTTTCATTATTTAAATGAGATAAGTCGTAACATAGTAGGTGTACTGGAAAGTGTACCTAGAAAGATAAAATAAAGCTTTATTAGTTAAGCGTTTCACTTACGTTGAAAAGTATTATCGTGCAAATCGATTTGTTTTAATAAAATAAAAACTTGCTATAAAATAAGTAAGTAGTCTAGTCTTTATAAAAAAAATAATTTTAAATATATGGTGGTACAAGTAATAAATTAGAACGTTAAATGCTAGTTGGCTTTAGTTAAAAAGTATTGTATAAGAAAGTTGAAATAATTAAAAAAATAATTAAAGAAAAGTATCAGTAAAAAAGAGTACCTTGTGTATCAGGGGGATTTGAAATTTTTTATGTAAGTTAACTGTCCCGAAGGAAAAATAGCTAGTATAATAAATTCGTCTTAGTAGCATATAAGTTTAAAATATTATATTAGTGGTGAAATATTAAACGAGTTTTCGAATATCTGGTTTTTTTAGAAATGAATTTAATTCAGCTGTTTAAGATTAAATCCCTATGCAGTAAATAATGGGAGGGTAAGCTTCTCGTTAAAAAAATAATTATAAGCTTTTAAAAAGAAAATAATTTTAACTAGGCTTAAGAATAGCCACGTTTATAAAGTGTTTCAATTAAGAAAAAAAAATAAAATTGTTTTTATGGGGTTTAATTGTTACTAAAAAAATATATTAAAAAATGATTTTTTAATAGTAAAAATGAATTCATTAGTATAGTGTTATTATAAAAGAAAAAGATAAATGAATACAGGGCTTATAGTAAATGAGAGTTATTTAAAAGGAACTCGGCAAAAGTAGCTTTTGCCTGTTTATCAAAAACATGTCTTTGTGGGTGTTTAATATAAAGTCTGACCTGCCCATTGATATAAAATTAAAAGGCCGCGGTATAATGACCGTGCGAAGGTAGCATAATAATTTGTCTTTTAATTGAAGGCTAGTATGAATGGTTGAACAAAAGGCTAACTGTCTCTTAAATAAAGCTTGAAGTTAACATTTAAGTGAAAAGGCTTAAATAATCTAGAGGGACGATAAGACCCTATAAATCTTTATACTTAGGTTTATACGGTTGAAGGTTAGGTTACTATTTAATTTTATAAAGTTAAGTATTTTGTTGGGGTGACAGGGGCATAAGAGTGAATAACTGCCTTAGAGTTAGAGTTAAAAGTATTTAATTTATTAAGTGATCCTTTAGTAGAGAATATAGACTAAGTTACTTTAGGGATAACAGCGTAATTTCTCTTGAGAGTTCATATCGAAAGGGGAGGTTGCGACCTCGATGTTGAATTAAAGATCCTTTATGGTGCAGAAGTTATATGAGGAGGTCTGTTCGACCTTTAAATCTTTACATGATTTGAGTTCAGACCGGCGTGAGCCAGGTCGGTTTCTATCTTCTAGAAAAAAAAATTATTCTTTTAGTACGAAAGGATTAGAGAATGATAATAATTGTGCAAAAGAGAATATTGTCTTGGCAGAAGTTATGCATTAGGTTTAGGACCTAATTAAATAGGAAGAAGCCCTATAGATAATATGTGTGGTATTGATTAAGAGTAGTTAATATTTCACTAGTGATATTAACCGTCATGTTTTTAAATTATTTAGTTTTGATTATTAGAGTGTTAGTTGGTGTTGCTTTTGTAACACTTCTGGAACGAAAAATTCTTGGTTATATTCAAATCCGTAAGGGACCAAACAAAGTTGGATACATAGGAATGTTACAACCTTTTTCTGATGCGGTTAAGCTGTTTAGAAAAGAACAAACTTTCCCTACTTTATCTAATTTTATAGTATACTATATATCACCGGTGTTTAGTCTATTTATTTCTTTAATTGTCTGGCTAATTATGCCTTACGAGGCTGGGTTAATAAATTTTGAATTAGGAGTTTTGTTTTTTTTATGTTGTTTGAGCTTAGGAGTGTATTCGACTATAAGAGCTGGTTGGTCTTCTAACAGGAAATATTCCTTGTTGGGAAGATTACGAGCAGTCGCTCAGACTATTTCTTATGAGGTTAGACTAGCGTTGATTTTATTGAGGTTTCTTTTTTTAGTGGGGGGATTTGATTTTAAGTTATTTAGTCTTTATCAAGAAAAAATTTGATTGATTTGGTTTGTGCTGCCTTTATCAGCAGTGTGGTTTGCTTCGTGTCTTGCTGAAACTAATCGAACTCCTTTTGATTTCGCTGAGGGAGAGTCTGAGTTAGTATCAGGGTTTAACACTGAGTACAGGAGGGGAGGGTTCGCTCTTATTTTTATGGCTGAGTATGCTAGGATTCTGTTTATAAGGGCTCTATTCGCTATTTTGTTCTTAGGAGGAGATCTTTCTAATCCTTTTTTTTACTTTAAATTAGTTTTAGTTTCTTTTGCTTTCATTTGGGTTCGGGGGACGTTGCCTCGGTTTCGTTACGACAAACTAATATATTTGGCTTGAAAAAGGTTTCTACCTGTTTCTTTAAATTATCTAGTTTTTTTTATGGGGGTAAAGTTGCTATGCTTCAGAGTCTTTATCATCTAAAAGTATAATTAAAATAATATATTATTCATAGCGGCTAATAAGAAGATTATTTCTTTTCTGGTGTTTTCAAAACACCCGTTTTCCTGTAAACTAATCAGCCATTTTAATAAAAAGTCTCAGGTTATAAGAGTTAGCGGATTGATAATAAAATATGAAAAGTAAAGAATTGTTAAAATTTGTCCTGTAATAATATAAGGATCCTCTACAGGTCGGGCCCCAATTCAAGTAAGTAAAATTAAAATTGATACTAATGACCAAAATAGAATTTGATTTAGAGGGTAGAAAGTTAGACTACGAAAATTAGAAAAATGTCTAAAGGGGAGAATAAAAAGAATGGCTACAGATATAGCCAAAGCAATGACCCCTCCTAGCTTGTTAGGAATAGACCGTAAAATAGCGTAAGCGAAAAGAAAATATCATTCTGGTTGAATGTGAGCTGGTGTTGATAGAGGATTAGCAGGAATAAAATTATCAGGGTCCCCTAATAAGTAAGGGTTAAGTAGAGTGAGAAGGACTAGTGTCGCTAAAAGAACTATAAACCCCACTATGTCTTTAAAAGAGAAGTAGGGATGGAAAGGAACCTTATCTGGTTGTCTTGAAATTCCAAGAGGATTATTAGACCCTGATTGGTGGAGAAATAAAATGTGAACAGCCGAGGCAGCCGAAACAATGAAAGGTAGTAAAAAATGAAAAGTGAAGAATCGAGTTAATGTTGCGTTATCTACTGCGAATCCTCCTCAAATTCATTGAACTAAATCGGTTCCGATATAAGGGATAGCAGAAAAAAGGTTAGTGATGACTGTTGCACCCCAGAATGATATCTGACCTCATGGAAGAACATATCCTAAAAAAGCGGTTGCTATCACTAGAAATAAAATAACTACTCCTACTATTCAAACGTGGACAGATATAAAAGATCCATAATAGATTCCTCGTCCAATATGGAGATAAAGGCAAATAAAAAAAAACGATGCTCCGTTGGCATGAAGAGTTCGTAAGAATCAACCATAGTTTACGTCTCGACAAATATGTGCCACTCTCGAAAAAGCAAGGTCGATGTGGGCAGTATAATGCATAGCTAAAAAAAGGCCGGTGAGAATTTGGATGACTAGGCATAGCCCTAAAAGGGATCCAAAGTTTCATAGAGTAGAGATATTTACAGGAATGGGCATATCAACGACAGCTCCATTTAAAATTTTAAATAGAGGATGAGATTTTCGAAGGGGAGTGGTCATTACTTTGAAACCCGAAGAGGCCCGAAGGAAACGGCTGTAATTTTTACTACAACAATAAGTGTGAATAAAAGATAGAGAATAACAAAGAGAGTCAGTCAGGAGACTGGGAAATTATAAATTTGAAAAATGGAAAAAGAAGTTGACTGGAATTGTGCTGAGGCAAATAATGCTGTTGCGTCAAAAAAAGGATTATTTCAAGTTAAAATAGGATCTAAGAAAAGAATAAAAAAAGAAGCTAAGAAAGTAGTCCTTAAAATAAATGTTGTTAAAGTAAGTGAAACTTTGAAGGCTTCGTTGGACGCTAAGGACGCTACGTAGATAAAAAGAACTAGCATCCCTCCTAGAAAGATTAAAAAAAGAACATAAGAGAATCAAAAAGAGCTTGAAAAAAGCCCCGAAGCTAAGGCTACTAATGAAGTTTGGATTAGTAAGACAATACCTGTTGATAAAGGGTGCGATAGCTGTATGAAAAGAATCGACAAAGAAAAAATTAAAGGTAAAAAAATTATAAGAATATCAGGAAATAGTTTATAAAAAATATTAGTTTTGGGGACTAAAGAAAGAACGGTGTTTTTTTCCTGATGTTTTAAGAAAATATTTTTCAATTTCGGTTTACAAGACCGAAGTTTTATTTAAACTATTAAAACTAATGATGATATTAAAATTGTCTTTGACAATAGTTCCTTTGTTTATAGTTGGATGTGGTCTGTGGTCTTTTGTAGCTAAATGCAAACATTTATTAAATACTTTGCTTAGCCTTGAATTTGTCATATTGGGGGTATTTTTCGTTTTGGTCGTAAGATTATCTTTCGGAAAAAGGGATGCTTATTTTGTTTTATATTTTTTATCGATAGTGGCTTGTGAAGGAGCTTTAGGCCTTTCTTTATTGGTCTCTATTGTACGGACACACGGGAATGACCTTTATAATAGGTTTAGAATTTTACAATGTTAAAATTGTTATTACCTTTAGTAATAATGTTAGGTTTGACGATAAGGTGAGAGTTTGTTCAGGTAAGGTTGTTTTTCTTTTGTTTTTTTCTAATAGTTATAATTAACCACGATTTTTTTTTAGCAGGAGTAGGCTACAATTTAGGAGTTGACTATCTAAGGTATGCTTTAGTTTTGCTCAGGGCGTGGATTATAGCATTGATATTGTGCGCAAGAGAGAAGATTAAAAAAACTAATTATTTTAGTTCGGGGTTTTTATGTGTAAATGTGTCCTTAATAGTTGCTTTGGTTATAACCTTTTCTTCCATAAACTATTTACTATTTTATATTAGTTTTGAAAGAAGACTAATCCCCACTTTTATCTTAATCTTAGGCTGAGGTTATCAACCTGAGCGAATCCAGGCAGGAGTGTATATGCTGTTTTATACTTTGTTGGCTTCTTTGCCTCTATTGATTTCAGTTCTAGCCCTTTATAGGGAAGGAGGGAGGTTGATGATAGGATTAACAATGCGAGTAGAAAAGGAAAGGTTTGTAAATAACTTGTGGTACTTAAGGTCTATAATAGCATTTATTGTTAAGCTCCCTATATATTTGTTTCACTTATGATTGCCTAAAGCTCATGTAGAGGCCCCAGTTGCTGGTTCTATAATTTTAGCTGGGGTTTTATTAAAATTAGGAGGCTATGGTATTATTCGAATAATACCATTATTTCTCCAATCAAATAGAAGGTTTAAAAGAGTCTGAGTTAGCGTAGGGGTAGTTGGGGGCATTCTTGTTAGATTAAGTTGTCTTTTACAAGTTGATATTAAGTCTTTGATTGCTTATTCTTCAGTAGCTCATATGGGATTAGTGTTAGCAGGGCTAATAACTTGTAGATGATGAGGGGTAAATGGGGCAGTTGTTGTAATAGTCGGTCATGGGTTGTGTTCTTCAGGATTATTTTGTCTTGCTAATATGGTTTACGAGCGGATTGGGAGGCGAAGGCTACTTATCGGAAAAGGTCTATTAAGATTTATGCCTAGGATAGGACTATGGTGGTTTCTGTTGAGAGTTGGTAATATAGCGGCTCCTCCTACTTTGAATCTATTAGGCGAAATCAAAATTATTTCTAGGTTAGTCATATGAAGAAAAGTAAGGCTAGTGGGAATTGCAGCTCTCTCTTTTTTTAGTGCAGCATACACCTTGTACATGTACAGAATAAGTCAGCATGGAGTATTTTATAGTTCTTTATTTTCTTGTTGTTCAGGAAAGACCCGGGAGTATTTAATCCTACTTTTACATTGGCTACCTCTGAACTTGTTAATTTTAAAAAGAAGGTTGATTATATTTGTAATCTGTTTAGCTAGTTTAAACAAAAACGTTGGTTTGTGATACCAAAAATATAATTCTTTTTATTCTAGACCATGTTTTCAAAAGTTTCTATGCATTTGAGAAGAATAATCTTCTTAATTTTTGGCTCGTTAATAAGAGGGCTAGGGTTTTTTATATCGATATGAAGAGGGGAAAGGGTTTTGATTGAATGGGAAATTATATTTATAAATTCTTGTTCTATAGTTATAAGGTTAATTTTTGACCCCATTTCTTTGATTTTTTGTAGGTTTGTTTTACTAATCTCTTCAATAGTTTTATACTATAGAGGAGATTATATAACAGGAGATAAGAGATTTAATCGTTTTATGTATTTGGTATTAGCTTTTGTTTTATCAATAATGTTTTTAATTGTCAGCCCGAATTTAGTTAGGATTCTTTTGGGGTGGGATGGCTTAGGTTTGGTTTCTTATGCTTTGGTTATTTATTACCAAAATGAGAAGTCAGCTAATTCAGGTATGCTAACTGTGCTATCGAATCGAGTAGGAGATGTCGCAATTCTTCTCAGAATCGGGCTTTTATTAAGATTGGGGGGGTGAAATTTTGTATTTTATTGCCCGGCTATGTCTGATAAAAGGATAGTGTTAATTAAAGTTTTAGTGGTTACAGCCGCAATAACTAAAAGAGCTCAAATCCCCTTTTCAGCTTGGCTGCCAGCGGCTATAGCAGCCCCTACCCCCGTATCTGCTTTAGTGCATTCTTCGACGTTGGTGACTGCAGGGGTCTATCTGTTAATTCGGTTTAGGCCCGCTCTTTGCGGTTCTTCTGTTTCTTCAGGATTGTTAATTCTGTCTTGTTTAACTATATTTATGGCTGGGCTAGGAGCCAATTTTGAGTATGATTTAAAAAAAATTATTGCCTTGTCAACATTGAGTCAATTGGGTGTAATAATAAGGGTGTTATCGATGGGGATGGCTGATTTAGCTTTTTTTCATCTTCTTAGACATGCTCTTTTTAAAGCTTTATTGTTTATATGTGCAGGGGTTATCATCCATAATGTAAAAGACTATCAGGATATTCGTAGAATAGGAGGATTAGCTAAGAGGATGCCTTTAACTAGAATAAATATAATTTTATCTAATTTAGCTCTGTGCGGAATGCCTTTTATAGCAGGATTCTATTCTAAGGATTTAATTATTGAAGCTGCTTTTATGAGAGATATCAACAAAATTTCCTTTTTTTTATATATTTTGGCAACAGGGCTGACAGTGTGCTATACCTTCCGTTTGATTTTTTACAGGTTAACTGGAACAAGGAACTTAGGAAGACTATCCTCGATTTGTGATTCTTCAAAAACAATAACTAGGCCTATAATGGTGCTAGGTATAGGAGCTGTAATAAGAGGTGCTGGACTTTCTTGGTTACTATTTCCAGAAAGGTATATAATTTGTCTTAGGCCTTCTTTAAAAACGGCGGCTTTAGTTGTGAGACTGGCTGGGGGAAGAATTGGGTATCTGTTAAATAACATAAGTATCAACTATAGATTAACTTCAATAAAAAATTTTGGAGTTGTGAGGTTTATGGGTTCAATGTGGAATTTACCATTTATGTCTGGGTTCATGCTATCTTATTATAGCCTAGAGATTAGAAAGACAGTTGAAAAAACCTTAGATAAAGGTTGGCTAGAACATTTAGGAGGACAGGGAGCCTATTACAGACTTATAAAAGGTTCTATTTATATCGATATTTCTCAGAGCAAACAGTTAAAGGTTTGCTTGAAATTATTGATTTTGTGGGTTATAATTGTTTTGTTAATTGTAAGTTGTTTATATAATTTAAATTAAGAATTTTACATTGAAGCTGTAAGTGTGGTTTTAAACCTGTAAGCAAATATTTATAGAAGAACTATTATCTTCATTTCTACAACGAAAATGTAGTGTGTTATTTTACACTATAAAAAAAAGAAAGGTAAACGGAATTTAACTGCTTTAAGATTAAGTTAGAAGCTTGTCTTACAACTTGACCCTTCCTTAAAAGGAAAATAAATTTCAATTATATCATTAACAGTGACACGCCTCTTTTTGGCTTCTTTCAAAGTAATTAGAGACCAATTTCGGTCAAACCTTAGGCCGAAACTAAGAGCAAATATTCGCTTTCTAATCTTAAATAAGGTTAGTTCATTGAACACCTTGAGAATGCAAATCACATATCATAGTTGACTATAACCCTAAGAAGACCATTCAAGAGCTCCTGAGTACCATTCAAAATAAAGCCCAAACAGGAGAATCAATAAGAATAAAAGTCCTGTAGTTGAGTAAAAAAAAATATCAGAGAAGTCAGCAATTGACACAAGAGGGAGCAAAAGTGTGATTTCAACGTCGAAAATAAGGAAAATTACCGCGATAAGGAAAAACCGTAAAGAAAAAGGGATACGAGCTGAGCCGTTAGGGTCAAAGCCACATTCGAATGGAGAACTTTTTTCTCGGTCGATAATAGTTTTTTTAGAAACAAGTGAGGAAACAAATATAACAACAACTGCCAAAACGAAAGTAATAAATGAGCAGAAGAAAATTAAAAAAATTAACTTTTCTAACCTAGTTAGACTTCTTGGTTGGAAGCCAAGCGTACATATTATACTAAAAAGATTAACCTCCTCATCAGTAAATGCAGATGTACAAAAATAACCAAACTACGTCAACAAAATGTCAGTATCATGCGGCGGCTTCAAATCCGAAGTGATGGCTAGCTGAAAAATGACACATGTAAAGTCGATAAAGACAGACACTTAAAAACAAAGTGCCGATAATTACATGAAGTCCATGGAACCCAGTTGCTACAAAGAAAGTAGAGCCATAAACAGAATCTGCGATCGTAAATGGGGCTTCAATATATTCAAGAGCTTGGAGGCCCGTGAAGTAACAACCTAAAAGAATTGTCATAAGAAGTCTTTGGAAAGCTTGAGAGTGATTAGACTCAATGATAGCATGATGAGCTCATGTAACTGTAGCTCCTGAGGACAAAAGAATGGTAGTGTTTAAAAGGGGAATCTGGAAGGGATTAAAAGGCTGAATGCCCAAGGGGGGCCAGGCAACTCCGATTTCTACCGAGGGAGAAAGTCTTCTGTGAAAAAATGCTCAAAAAAATGAAAAAAAAAATAAAACTTCTGATAAGATGAATAAAATTATACCCCATCGTAATCCTTTTCCAACAATAGAAGTATGTAATCCCTGAAATGTAGCTTCACGAGTAATATCACGTCATCATTGAATTATGGTCAACAAGGTGGCAACAACACCGAGAAGAAGAAGATTAATATTAAACTCATGGAATCACTTAACTAACCCAGTTGTTAATATCATTGCTCTAATAGACCCTGTAAGGGGCCATGGACTTGCATTTACTAGATGAAAAGCGTGGAAACCGTTTCTAAATGTCATTAGTTAATTTCTCCTGTGTATAGTGTCCTGAGAACAGTAAAAACGTATGACTGAATAACTGCAACAGCAGATTCTAAGAGTAAGAGGAGAATTTGTGAAAAAATTAAAATAGATAGTAAGCTCGAGGAAGAGGAAATATTTGGCCCAGTTTGTCTTAAAAGGGTTAGAAGAAGGTGACCTGCAATTATATTAGCGGCCAACCGTACTGCAAGTGTTCCAGGGCGAATTAAATTTCTAATGGTTTCAATAATTACTATAAAAGGTATGAGTAAGGTTGGTGTTCCTTGGGGCACTAGATGAGCAAACATATTTTGCGTATGCTTGATTCACCCAAAAATTATTAAAGTGGCTCAGATAGGCAGAGAAAGTGAAAGAGTTATGGCTAGGTGACTTGTCCTGGTAAAGATATAAGGTAGAAGCCCTAAAGAGTTGTTAAATACAATTAATGAAAATAGAGAAATAAAAAATAAGGTAGCCCCGCGGTGGTTAGGGGTCAGGAGGGCTCTGAGCTCTTTATGAAGAGCATTAATTACTTTAGCTCAAAGACAAAGCCAGCGAGAGGGGGAGGATCAAAACATAAAAGGTAAAAATAAGATTCCTATAAAGGTTGCTATTCAGTTTAATGAAATTGAAAAAATTCTCGAAGACGGTTCAAAAATCGAGAATAATCTAGCTATCATTTTCAAAGATTTTCTTTGGTTGAGATTTGGTGAGTTAAAATATAACTCTTCTCTTGTGAAATTAAAAAATAATTTATGATTAAGAAACACAGTAAGCTAGCCAAAAATACAAAAAAAAGGATGAGTCAAAGTATAGGTGCCATTTGGGGCATTTAAAAATACCTTTGAGGTAATTTAGGCTTGACAAACCTATGTTATAAATTAACTAATTTTTATCACCAGAGGTAGGCGTATACCATAATAGGTTTAAAAGACCTATACTTTCTTTCAGACATCGGGTGAAGCCTCACTTGAAGCGGAAACTCAAGCTAAAAAAGAATCTACGGACACTGCTTCAATTACGATAGGTATGAATCTATGGTTGGCCCCACAGATTTCAGAGCATTGTCCGAAAAAAAGACCGGGCCGGTTAATTATAAACCTAATTTGATTTAGTCGACCTGGGATGGCATCGGCTTTGACTCCAAGAGCCGGAATAGTTCACGAGTGGATCACATCTGCAGCTGTAATTAGAACACGTACTTGGGTTTCAATAGGAAGGACCGTTCGGTTATCAACATCTAAAAGACGGTATCCCGACGAAGGAAGATCGGAGGAAGGAGTTATATAAGAATCAAATTCTAATTGAAGGAAGTCTGAATATTCATATCTTCAATATCACTGATGGCCAATAGCTTTAAGAGTAATACTGGGGGAATTTACTTCATCTAGGAGGTATAACAGCCGGAGGGAGGGTAAAGCAATAAAAATCAAAATTAAAGCTGGCAGCGTTGTTCAAATAACCTCAATTGCTTGATTTTCAAGTAGAAATCGGTTAGTAAAGGTGTTAAAAAATAATGTTGTTATAATGTATGTTACAAAGGCTGTAATTATGACAAGAACAACTATAGCGTGATCATGAAAAAAAATCAATTGTTCTATAAGAGGCGAAGCTCTGTCTTGGAATCCTAGGTTTCTTCAGGTTGCCATGTGTTGTTCTAAAAGAAGAAAATTCTTCCTAGCAGGAGCTTAAATCCTGTACATCTTTCTGCCATTTTAGAAGTTAGTAATTAAAGGAATTTCTATATAACTGTGATCAGCAGGTGGGTAATTATGATATCATTCAATTGAAGTCGGAAGGAAAGAAGAGAATATAATAGAACGCCTTGAACTTAGAGCTTCTCAGATGATAATAATGAACCCAAGGACCGCAATAAGAGAAATAGTTGATCCGATTGAAGAGACAACATTTCATGTTATATAGGCATCTGGATAATCTGAGTATCGCCGTGGCATACCACTAAGTCCTAAAAAGTGTTGAGGGAAAAAGGTGATATTAACGCCCGAAAACATGGTAAAGAAGTGAACTTTTATTCACTTAGGGTTCAATGATAGTCCAGTGAAAAGAGGAAACCAGTGTGCAATACCTGCAAAAATGCCGAATACAGCTCCTATGGAAAGAACATAGTGAAAATGGGCTACTACGTAATAGGTGTCATGAAGAATAATATCGATAGAAGAGTTTGCTAAGACAATGCCTGTGAGCCCCCCGATAGTAAAAAGGAAAATGAAGCCCAGAGCTCATATTAAAGAAGGGGTAAAAAAGATTTGAGTACCGTGGAGTGTCCCTAACCATCTAAAAACTTTAATTCCGGTTGGAACGGCAATAATTATTGTTGCTGATGTAAAGTAAGCTCGGGTGTCTACATCTATACCTACCGTGAATATATGGTGAGCTCATACTACAAAGCCCAAAACACCGATGGCTAATATGGCATAAATTATTCCTAAAGCCCCAAATGATTCTTTTTTTCCAGATTCTTGTGTAACAATATGGGAAATTATCCCGAATGCTGGGAGAATAAGAATGTAAACTTCTGGGTGCCCGAAAAATCAGAACAAGTGCTGGTAAAGGACAGGATCACCCCCTCCTGCAGGGTCAAAAAATGAGGTGTTGAGATTACGGTCAGTTAAAAGTATAGTGATTGCCCCGGCTAGGACAGGTAATGACAGAAGAAGGAGGATGGCAGTAATAAAAACAGATCAAACGAAGAGAGGCATTCGATCCATAGTTATACCTGTAGAGCGCATATTAATAACAGTAGTTATAAAATTAACTGCTCCTAAAATTGAAGAGACTCCTGCCAGGTGAAGAGAAAAGATTCCTAAATCAACAGAAGCACCGGCGTGAGCTACTGCGGCGGCTAAGGGAGGGTAAACAGTTCAACCTGTTCCTACTCCCCTTTCAACTATCCCTCTTGCCAGGAGAAGTGTCAAGGAAGGAGGGAGAAGCCAGAATCTTATATTATTTATACGAGGAAAAGCTATATCAGGGGCTCCAAGCATTAAAGGTACTAATCAATTACCGAATCCTCCGATTATAATAGGCATAACTATAAAAAAAATTATTACAAAAGCATGGGCGGTAACCACCACATTGTAAATTTGATCGTCTCCAATCAACCTCCCAGGCTGTCCTAGTTCAGCGCGGATAATTAAACTGAGGGAGGTTCCTACTATACCAGCTCAGGCACCGAAGATAAAATATAAAGTACCAATGTCTTTATGGTTTGTGGAAAAAAATCAGCGTTGCGT